TTGCTAAAGAGAAATGATCACTATGAGTCAGACTCAATAGAATTGGATCCATTCCAAATAGCGAGAATTAGGATTCTTGATCCCTCTCAATCTCTCTTTCAATTCGAGGATCCAGAAAGGTGTTTTCATAGTCATCTCCGAATATTTTCGATTTCATTTTTCTATGATATGTCTTTCTATATGAAAATTGGTTATTTACGATGTACGATGATCCCTGTTAAGCATCCATGGCTGAATGGTTAAAGCGCCCAACTCATAATTGGTAAATTTGCGGGTTCAATTCCTGCTGGATGCACGCGAACGGGAACGTTCCATAAGTCTATTGGAACTGGCTCTCTATCCATGGAATCTCATCCATCATCCATACATAACGAATTGGTATGGTATATTCATACCATAACATAAGAACAATAAGAACTCGAATTCTTATCGATACTGGAACTCAGAGCATAGGAGGGAAAGTCGATTTATGGATGGAATCAAATACGCAGTATTTACAGAAAAAAGTCTTCGTTTATTGGGAAAGAATCAATATACTTTTAATGTCGAATCGGGATTCACTAAGACAGAAATCAAGCATTGGGTCGAACTCTTCTTTGGTGTTAAGGTAGTAGCTGTGAATAGCCATCGACTACCTGGAAAGGGTAGAAGAATAGGACCTATTCTGGGACATACAATGCATTACAGACGTATGATCATTACCCTTCAACCGGGTTATTCTATTCCACTTCTAGATAGAGAAAAAAACTAAAGGAGAATACTTAATAATACGGCGAAACATTTATACAAAACACCTATCCCTAGCACACGCAAGGGAACCATAGACAGGCAAGTGAAATCCAATCCACGAAATAATTTGATCCATGGACGGCACCGTTGTGGTAAAGGTCGTAATTCCAGAGGAATCATTACCGCAAGGCATAGAGGGGGAGGTCATAAGCGCCTATACCGTAAAATCGATTTTAGACGGAATCAAAAAGACATATCGGGTAGAATCGTAACCATAGAATACGACCCTAATCGAAATGCATACATTTGTCTCATACACTATGGGGATGGTGAGAAGAGATATATTTTACATCCCAGAGGGGCTATAATTGGAGATACTATTGTTTCTGGTACAAAAGTTCCTATATCAATGGGAAATGCCCTACCTTTGAGTGCGGTTTGAACTATTGATTTACGTAATTGGAAGTAACCAATTAGGTTTACGACGAAACCTAGAAATTGATCACTGATCCAATTTGACTACCTCTACGGGATAGACCTCAACAGAAAACTGTTGAGTAACGGCAGCAAGTGATTGAGTTCAGTAGTTCCTCATAGAAAATTATTGACTCTAGAGATATGGTAATATGGAGAAAACAAAATTGTTTGAAGCACGCACAGAACCGGAAGCGCCCCTTGTTTAAAAGAGAGGAGGACGGGTTATTCACATTTAATTTGATGGTCAGAGGCAAATTGAAAGCTAAGCAGTGGTAATTAAGACCCCCGGGGGAAAATAGGGATGTCTCCTACGTTACCCATAATATGTGGAAGTATCGACGTAATTTCATAGAGTCATTCGATCTGAATGCTACATGAAGAACATAAGCCAGATGACGGAACGCGGAGACCTAGGATGTAGAAGATCATAACATGAGCGATTCGGCAGATTTGGATTCCTTTCCTATATACCCACTCATGTGGTACTTCATCATATGATTCATATAAGATCCATCTGTCTAGAGATCGTCATATACATCTAGAAAGCCGTATGCTTTGGAAGAAGCTTGTACAGTTTGGGAAGGGGTTTTTTGAGAGAAAAGAAGAATCTACTTCAACCGATATGCCCTTAGGCACGGCCATGCATAACATAGAAATCACACGTGGAAGGGGTGGGCAATTAGCTAGAGCAGCAGGTGCTGTAGCGAAACTGATTGCAAAAGAGGGTAAATCGGCCACTTTAAGATTACCATCTGGGGAGGTCCGTTTAGTATCCCAAAACTGCTTAGCAACAGTCGGACAAGTGGGTAATGTTGGGGTGAACCAAAAAAGTTTGGGTAGAGCCGGATCTAAGTGTTGGCTAGGCAAACGACCCGTAGTAAGAGGGGTAGTTATGAACCCTGTGGACCACCCCCATGGGGGCGGTGAAGGGAAAGCCCCCATTGGTAGAAAAAAACCCACAACCCCTTGGGGTTACCCTGCGCTTGGGAGAAGAACTAGGAAAAGGAAAAAATATAGCGATAGTTTTATTCTTCGTCGACGTAAGTAAATACGTAATTAGAAATATGGAAAATTGCATTTTTGGAATTTGCAATAATGCGATGGGCGAACGACGGGAATTGAACCCGCGCATGGTGGATTCACAATCCACTGCCTTGATCCACTTGGCTACATCCGCCCCTTATCCAGCTAAAGGATTTTTCTCTTTTTTCCATTCATCATTAGTCTATTTATTCTGACCTCTATACTTTGATCGAGATATTGGACATAGAATGCCACTCTTTAAAAAGAAAAAAAGGAGTAATCAGCTGTGACACGAAAAAAAACGAATCCTTTTGTAGCTCATCATTTATTGGCAAAAATAGAAAAGGTAAATATGAAGGAGGAGAAAGAAACAATAGTAACGTGGTCTCGGGCATCTAGCATTCTACCCACAATGGTTGGCCATACAATCGCGATTCATAATGGAAAGGAACATATACCTATTTACATAACAAATCCTATGGTAGGTCGCAAATTGGGGGAATTCGTGCCTACTCGGCATTTCACGAGTTATGAAAATGCAAGAAAGGATACTAAATCTCGTCGTTAACTGAATTCAGAATCTTTCTATTCTGAATAAACAAAGGATTCAAAATAAAGTAAAGGTAGGCGGGGAATAACCTTATTTATGACAAGTTTCAAATTAGTAAAGTATATCCCTAGGATAAAGAAGAAGAAAAGTGTGCTAAGGAAACTCGCAAGGAAAGTGCCAACCGATCGTTTACTTAAATTTGAGCGAGTTTTCAAAGCACAAAAACGTATACATATGTCTGTTTTCAAAGCACAAAGAGTTCTTGATGAGATTCGCTGGCGTTACTACGAGGAAACTGTTATGATACTGAACCTCATGCCTTATCGAGCATCTTATCCCATCTTAAAGTTGGTTTATTCAGCAGCAGCGAATGCTACTCATTATAGGGATTTCGACAAAGCGAATTTATTCATTACTAAAGCCGAAGTCAGTAGGAGTACTATTATGAAAAAATTTAGACCTCGGGCTCGAGGACGTAGTTTTCCCATAAAAAAAAGCATGTGTCATATAACAATTGTATTAAATATAGTAAAGAAATCTAAATAACCTTTAGATTCATCTAAGATTTCAATTCCCACTAAAAAAATATAGAATAGAAAAATATGGGACAAAAAATAAATCCACTCGGTTTCAGACTTGGTACAACTCAAAAACACCATTCCTTTTGGTTCGCACAACCAAAAAATTATTCTGAAGGTTTACAGGAAGATAAAAAAATAAGGAATTGTATCAAGAACTATATACAAAAGAATAGGAAAAAGGGCTCCAATAGAAAAATAGAATCAGACTCAAGTTCCGAAGTAATTACACATAATAGAAAAACGGACTCAGGTTCAAGTTCTGAAGTAATTACACGTATAGAAATTCAAAAAGAAATCGATACAATCCACGTCATAATCCATATTGGATTCCCTAATTTATTAAAGAAAAAAGGAGCAATCGAAGAATTAGAGAAAGATCTACAAAAGGAAATTCACTCTGTAAACCAAAGACTTAATATTTCTATCGAAAAAGTTAAAGAGCCTTATAGAGAACCTAACATTCTTGCAGAATATATAGCTTTTCAATTAAAAAATAGAGTTTCATTCCGAAAGGCAATGAAAAAAGCCATTGAATTAACTAAAAAAGCGGATATAAGGGGAGTCAAAGTCAAAATTGCGGGTCGTCTCGGAGGAAAAGAAATTGCACGTGCCGAATGCATCAAAAAGGGTAGACTCCCCCTCCAAACAATTCGCGCTAAAATTGATTATTGCTGCTATCCAATTCGAACTATCTATGGAGTATTAGGTGTAAAAATTTGGATATTCGTAGACGAAGAATAACTAATCTTGTCTTCGCATTCTGTCCAGTGATAGAATCAAAAATGACAAGAGACTTTTTTTACTGAAATCCCTGAAAAAAACAATAAATTCTACCTCTTTCTTTCTATAAGATTTAATGAAAATTGATAAATCATTTAATATAATTGCTATGCTTAGTGTGTGACTCGTTATTTTTTTCTTTTTTAAAGAAAAAGAAAAAAACTTAGTAATTATAGAAAATTAACTAATAACCAACCTATTGCTTCGTATTGTCGAGATCCTAACTAAGAAACAGTCACTATATGAATAAATATCTCTATCATAAATGAGTGGATCTATCATATAGTTGTAGCAACTGCTTTTTCTCTAAAAAAGAAATGAGATTCTAGGTTGTGAAGGAAAGCTAAAGGGATGTGGATAAAGGGAGGGATGATAGAAAGAAGGAAGAGGGATTAAGTAAGATATAGGATTCCAATATGTATGGTCTATGAATTGCATCATAAAAAGCAATGTGATAAAGCATCAATATAATAAAAAAAATAGAGAGTTAGAAATCGTAACTTGAAACAAGAACTAGAAATTTAAAGCAATAATAAAGAGCCGTCCTAGTTAATAAAACTGAGAAAATTAACTGGGAAAGAAATTTTTTGGAAGCTCCATTGTGGAATTCAGACCTAACCATTCAAGGAGAGGTAGTGGGAACGACAGAACCTATGATTCCATAGGATTTTATTGAAAAGAATCCGAATACTTCATTGGGTAGGATGGCGGAACAAACCAAAAAAATTGTCTTATTTGGTAAGGTTATAAATTAACAAATAAGACAGAAAAGAGTAAATATTCGCCCGCGAAATCCTTTTTAAATTAGAATACTTTACCATTACCATTATTCAATAAGAGTAAAAATAAAGATATTTTAAGGATTACATCATCTATAAAATATAGAATTTAGATAATATAGACACACACATCTAGATATATTCTGGATCTTCTTTTTTTGACTATAGATTTTTCGATTTTAACAAATTGAATAATAAATATAAAAAAAAACCTAATTTTTTCTATTATTTATCTATTAATGTGTATCTCTCCCTAATATTTTTGAATATTATGGAATTAGATAAATTTGCACGCTTTCTCATTTCATTCGCGAGGAGCTGGATGAGAAGAAACTCTCATGTCCAGTTTTGCAGTAGAGATGGAACTAAGAAAGAACCATCGACTATAACCCCAAAAGAACCAGATTTCGCAAACAACATAGAGGAAGAATGAAAGGAAAATCCTGCCGAGGCAATCGTATTTGTTTTGGTAGATATGCTCTTCAAGCACTTGAACCTGCTTGGATCACGGCGAGACAGATAGAAGCAGGACGAAGAGCAATAACACGATATGCACGTCGTGGTGGAAAAATATGGGTACGTATATTTCCCGACAAACCCGTTACACTAAGACCGACGGAAACACGTATGGGCTCAGGAAAGGGGTCCCCCGAATATTGGGTAGCCGTTGTTAAACCAGGTCGTATACTTTATGAAATGGGGGGGGTATCCGAAACTGTAGCTAGAGCAGCTATCTCCATAGCTGCCAGTAAAATGCCTATACGAAGTCAATTTATTCGATTAGAAATATAGAACCCCTAAAACTAAAAGGAGTATTGAAGATAAAAAAACGCCCTGTTTTTCTTTCTGAAAAGACAATATTTCTTTCATCCTTTTGCATTGAAATAACAAATGGAAATCAAAATAATATGATTCAACCTCAGACCCTTTTAAACGTAGCAGATAATAGTGGAGCTCGAAAATTGATGTGTATTCGAGTCATAGGAGCTGCAGGTAATCAGCGATATGCTCGTATTGGTGATGTTATTGTTGCTGTAATCAAAGACGCATTGCCCCGAATGCCCCTAGAAAGATCCGAAGTAATTCGAGCTGTAATTGTACGTACATGTAAAGAGTTCAAATGTGAAGACGGTATAATAATCCGCTATGATGACAACGCAGCGGTTATAATTGATCAAAAAGGAAATCCAAAAGGAACTCGAGTTTTTGGCGCGATTGCTGAGGAATTGAGAGAATTGAATTTTACCAAAATAGTTTCATTAGCTCCTGAAGTATTATAAATACTAGTAGGTTAAATTTAGATCAGAGAATAAATTTAGTAGTTAGTAGATTGTGTTTTACGTATATGTTTTAAAATCTAAAATGAAAAGAAAAAAAAAGAAAACATGTTGATTATAGAAAAATTTGGAGGAACCTAGAATTAGAGTCTTATGGGCAAGGACACTATTGCGGATTTACTAACCTCTATAAGAAACGCGGACATGAATAAAAAAGGAACAGTTCGAGTAATATCTACAAATATTACCGAAAACATTGTGAAAATACTTCTACGAGAGGGTTTTATTGAAAGTGTTCGGAAACATCAGGAACGTAACAGATATTTCTTGGTTTCAACTTTGCGACATCAAAAGAGAAAGACTAGAAAAGGAATATATAGAACAAGAACCTTTTTAAAGCGTATCAGCCGACCCGGCTTACGAATTTATACCAACTATCAAGGAATTCCTAAAGTTTTGGGTGGAATGGGAATTGCTATTCTTTCTACTTCTCAAGGGATAATGACAGATCGAGAGGCTCGACTAAACAGAATTGGGGGAGAAGTCTTATGTTATATATGGTAATCGCTCCGACTATAGTGCCCGAATTCTATCTCGACCTTCCTATTTTTAAAATAAAAATAGAAAAATAGGAGAAAAAAATATGACAGAAAAAAAAAATAGGAGAGAAAAAAAAAACCCGAGAGAAGCAAAAGTAACTTTCGAAGGTTTAGTTACGGAAGCCCTACCCAATGGAATGTTCCGCGTTCGGCTAGAGAATGACACCATCATCCTGGGCTATATTTCAGGAAAGATCCGCTCTAGTTCTATACGAATACTGATGGGGGATAGGGTCAAAATTGAAGTAAGTCGTTATGATTCCAGCAAGGGACGTATAATTTATAGACTTCCCCATAAAGATTCGAAGCGTATCGAAGACTCGAAAGATATCGAAGATTTGAAAGATAGCGAAGATTCAAAGGATTAGGGTTTTCTTTTTTCTAGGGTAATAAATTCGAAGTTCAAAAATTCAAGCGAAGAGACTTATTTTTTCCAAAATATTAGATTCATAGTTTAAGAAAGGATACGGAAATATGAAAATAAGAGCTTCCGTTCGTAAAATTTGTACAAAATGTCGACTGATTCGTAGGCGTGGACGAATTAGAGTCATTTGCTCTAATCCGAAGCATAAACAACGACAGGGGTAATCTTTCGAAAAAGAACTTTAGTTTCTAAAAAATAAAAAAGTACCCGCGGAAATGTTCCAATTCTAAATAAAAGAATTTTAAACAATTAAAGTAAAGGGTATATTTTACCCGGAAACGGATATCTTTGTATCTTTTTGTTATTTCTAACTCATATTTATGAGATAATAAAATATGGCAAAAGCTATACCAAAAATAGGTTCACGTAAGAAAGTGCGTATTGGTTTACGTAGGAATGCACGTTTTAGTCTACGGAAAAGTGCACGTAGAATAACAAAAGGGGTTATTCATGTTCAAGCTAGTTTCAACAATACCATTATAACTGTTACGGACCCGCAAGGTCGGGTGGTTTTCTGGTCCTCCGCAGGTACTTGTGGATTCAAAAGCTCAAGAAAAGCATCACCCTATGCTGGTCAAAGAACAGCAGTAGATGCTATTCGTACAGTAGGTTTGCAACGAGCAGAAGTTATGGTAAAGGGCGCTGGTAGTGGAAGAGATGCCGCATTACGAGCCATTGCTAAAAGCGGTGTGCGATTAAGTTGTATACGCGATGTAACACCTATGCCGCATAATGGATGTCGACCGCCTAAAAAAAGACGTCTGTAAAAGAATTAATCCGTTTTCAAGAGAAATAAACGATTCAATGATCAAATAATAATACTAGTCTATTATGGTTCGAGAGGAAGTAGCAGGATCCACTCAAACACTACAGTGGAAGTGTGTTGAATCAAGAGTAGATAGTAAGCGTCTTTATTATGGTCGTTTCATTCTGTCCCCGCTTAAAAAAGGTCAAGCGGACACCGTCGGTGTTGCCTTGCGAAGAGCTTTACTTGGAGAAATAGAAGGAACATGTATCACACGCGCAAAATTTGGGAGCGTGCCACACGAATATTCTACAATAGCAGGTATTGAAGAATCCGTACAAGAAATTTTACTAAATTTGAAAGAAATTGTATTGAGAAGTAATCTCTATGGAGTTAGAGACGCATCAATTTGCGTCAAAGGTCCTAGGTACATAACTGCTCAAGATATAATCTTACCACCTTCCGTAGAAATCGTTGATACGGCACAACCTATAGCTAACTTGACAGAGCCCATTGATTTTTGTATTGAGTTACAGATAAAGAGAGATCGTGGATATCAGACAGAACTCAGAAAGAACTATCAAGATGGAAGTTATCCTATAGATGCTGTATCCATGCCTGTTCGAAATGTGAATTATAGTATTTTTTCTTGTGGGAATGGAAATGAAAAACACGAGATACTTTTTTTAGAAATATGGACTAATGGAAGTTTAACCCCTAAAGAAGCGCTTTATGAGGCTTCTCGTAATTTGATTGATTTATTCCTCCCTTTTCTACACGCGGAGGAAGAGGGAACGAGTTTCGAAGAAAATAAAAACAGGTTTACTCCGCCCCTTTTTACTTTTCAAAAAAGATTAACTAATCTAAAGAAAAACAAAAAAGGAATTCCATTGAATTGTATTTTTATTGATCAATTAGAATTGCCTTCTAGAACGTATAATTGTCTCAAAAGGGCCAATATACATACACTATTGGACCTTTTGAGTAAGACTGAAGAAGATCTTATGAGAATTGAAAATTTTCGTATGGAAGATAGAAAACAGATATGGGACACTCTAGAGAAGTATCTACCAATGGATTTACTTAAGAATAAGCTCTCGTTTTAAATCCATTACAATTTTTTGTTCTTCTTCTTTTTCGAGTTAGAATAAAAAGAAAAAAGAAAACAATTTAGCATCTTTGGTACAATCTATATTTTTGCGAAATGGATCATAATAAAATGGATTTTAGGTATCTAGGGAAGATTCACTTGGAAGTAACTATTTCCTAGATACCTATGCACGGTACTTCACGGTTGAATGAATCAAAAAATACCTAAAAAAGACCTAAAGTTAAAGATTTATCAATGGGTAATGTTGCTCCAATACCTAACCAAAGAGCTACTGCAGTACCGATTAAAAAAACGGTCGTAGCTACTGGGCGACGAAAGGGATTTTGGAATTTATTCACATTCTCTAGAAAGGGTACTGTCAATAAGCCTGTTGGCACAGAAACCATTAAGAGAACGCCCAATAACTTATTGGGTACCGTACGGAGTATTTGAAACACGGGAAAGAAGTACCACTCAGGTAATATTTCCAGAGGAGTTGCAAATGGATCCGCCGGTTCACCAATCATTGATGGCTCGAGAACCGCTAAACCTACATTACATGCAATAGTACCTAGAATTACTACTGGAAAAATATATAAAAGATCATTGGGCCATGCGGGTTCCCCGTAATAATTATGTCCCATCCCTTTAGCTAATTTAGCTCTTAATACAGGATCATTTAAGTCTGGTTTCTTTGTTATTGGGATAGGCGAACTCTTTCGGATCCATCCCCCAAAGGAACCGGACATGAGAATTTATAATCATCCGGCTCGAGCAAGAATGAAAGAAATAAGACCGCGGAAGATCCATAATAGAATTATGGTATATAATTCAATGACTCTAGGCAAGAAAAGCTTTATCATATTATCTTTTCCGAAGTTGGATCTAGAACTACTCATTGAAAAGAATCCTATTCTTATGGGTAAATGCTCAATATCCAAGTGGGCTTACAAATTTGATCATGATCAATTGCTTTCTGGATTGTCTCATGTCTCTTGATTAGTTGGTGTTTATCCCCCCAATATCGCAAGTTTCTTACCTCCAAACAAAATATTTACTTGTTACTAATAAAAAATAAAAAAGTTTAGCCTACATTTTTCCTTAGATCCCTTCTTTTACTCCGATAGTATTGCGGATCACAATCGATGCAAAGAAAATGAATGCATTTCCATACTATAATAAAAAAGGGTAAGTGTAATATTGGATCATGTCACATGACTTATTCCATTTCTACTCTATGGGATCTTACGGAGCCTGCTCATGGATGACATGGTTGGGTATGATCATAGAAAATATTCTCCTCAAGTGAACCAGCCTATCCTTCCTAGGTAGGAGACTTACGTGTTGATTGGATGCGGAGACACCTTTGATTGTGAATTCTAATGTGGCAGATCCAATTCTTTATCTGCATGGCCAAACCAATAATTCAAGTCACACACTCCCATAATCCGCCTTTTTTTCTTTCGTAAAATTAACTTCAACTATTTGTATTGTATCAAAATACTTCGGAGTTGAAGAGAAGTATCCAAATGACATGTGTTATTCTACAATAACCCATGTTTGTAGCAATGAAATACGATAACCTACCCGATATGATATATGAGAATTCTAATTCTCTATAGATATGCCTTCCCTATAAAGGACCCGAAATACCTTGCTTACGTATCATTGGAAAGTGCATTAACATAAATACGGCAGTAAGCAGAGGCAGTACAAAGGTATGTAAACTATAAAAACGAGTCAAAGTGGATTGACCCACACTAGCACTTCCACGTAATAACTCCACTAAAGGCGATCCTATTACCGGAATGGCATCAGGTACACCTGTCACAATTTTGACTGCCCAATAACCAATTTGATCCCAAGGCAACGAATAACCAGTTACACCAAATGATGCAGTCAAAACAGCTAAAACCACACCTGTGACCCAAGTTAATTCGCGGGGTTTTTTAAACCCACCTGTGAGATACACACGAAATACATGCAGGATCATCATTAGAACCATCATACTTGCTGACCATCGATGAACTGATCGGATTAACCAACCAAAGTTGGCCTCGGTCATTATGTATTGAACCGAAGAAAAAGCCTCTGTAACCGTTGGGCGGTAGTAAAAAGTCATAGCAAAACCGGTAGCGACTTGTACTAGAAAACAAGTAAGTGTAATTCCCCCTAAACAATAAAATATGTTGACATGGGGAGGAACATATTTACTAGTTATATCATCTGCAATTGCCTGAATCTCAAGACGTTCCTCAAACCAATCATATACTTTATTGAGATAGGTAACTAACCCAAGCCCCCCCTCTAAGAGCCGTATATGAAAATTTCATCTCGTACGGCTCAAGCAGAAACACACAAATTTTCAACGAATATTATAAAAAAAAGTTCAAAACTTCATCAGCCACTGGATTGGGTCGATTTGCCTTGAAGATATGAAATAAGAAAAATTCGGAATATATTCTTTGTTATGATAATGCCAAAAAATCTCAAGTTGGCTCATCTGTCTTTCTTCCTTTCCCTTATGCCGGTCATTCGAGGCCTCTTGACTTTTCTCTTCCCTATTTTGGATTTGTTTTTTTTTTTGCATAATCGTAATATAGAAATTATCTTGTTGCGATCCTATGAATCAGTTCAATTAAAACCTTAGATTCATACTAGAGCCACGATGATTGAGTCTCAAGCTAACCAAAAGGCAAGGGTTCTTCGAATAAGAACCACTTGATAATCATTTATGGAATCGGTGTAATGACTCGGCAAAATCGAGAGAAAAAAAGTTGTCTTTTGGGCAAACAAAATAGGAAGGAAGAAAATTTCTTTTTTATTTTTATTTAAGAACTACTTGAATTTTTCAGTCTGGTTGCGAGGTCTTAATAGTGATTATGAATCATAGTTCCATTTTTTTTTGATCCACTCTATCTATTTCGTGTTCCAGATACTAGAATAAATAATATCTGACGAATTAGAATCATCTTGATAGAGATAACAGGCCCTTTCTATGTATTATCAATAGGATCAATTCTAACAAGTCACACACTCATATTCCAGAGATACCGAAACAAAAAAATTCCGCGGTCGAACTACCATAATGTCTAGAAATATAGAGCTTAAACTAGAAAGGCTTTTTTGGATGGAAAAACTATGACTTCCTTTTTTTTTTAGATTAGTAGAAACCTAATTGGTTAAAATTCCGTCCAGTAAAACAGAAGAATTATAAATTTCTAAAATGATAGATAGGAATATAGCGAATAAAGCCATTGCGACTCCCATAAAAGGAGTGGTCCCCCAACCCGGAGCTACTTTCCCATATTCCGAATTCAAGGGTTTCAATAAACTACCTGCACCAGTTCGTTTTGGCCTAGGTTTAGAACTATCTTCAACGGTTTGTGTAGCCATAAATTCTATTTCATCATTGGTGTTGACTTTGTATACTATTCCGTTGTAGTTGTAAATACACGATCTTTTCGTAGATCCATTGTAATCTTGAAATTCTATAAAAATGGAAACAGCAACTTTAGTCGCCATCTCCATATCTGGTTTACTTGTAAGCTTTACTGGGTATGCCTTATATACCGCGTTTGGGCAACCCTCTCAACAATTAAGAGATCCATTCGAAGAACACGGGGACTAATTGAAGTAAGAAGTCTACCAGATGGGTAGACTTCTTACTTCAATGAAATTATTTTATTCTTTTAGTTGGAGTTGGTGGAACCTTAGGTGGTTCTCGGAAAAAGATAGCGAAAAAAATTATCCCTAAAGTAGAAACTAAAAGGAACGTATAAACCAATGCTTCCATAGATTCGATCGTGGTTTATTTACAATTATAACTTCCACACCTATTCATTTGTCATTTGGGAGAATTTCCCATATAAAGAAAGAAAAAGAGTTAAAGAAAGGATGGGAGATGTTTCCCATGTCAAATCAAAAAAGAGAGGTCAAAGATACCATAACAATGTGTATCAGACTGCCTGTTTCTTTGTAGTTGGATCTCCCACTTTTTGGAATGTTCCAAATTCCACTTGAGCATCCAAATCTGGATCAATACCAGCAAAAACATCTCGGAACAAGGTTCTAGCGCCATGCCAAATGTGTCCGAAAAAGAAGAGCAAAGCAAAGGTAGCATGACCAAAAGTGAACCAACCCCTTGGACTGCTGCGAAAAACACCATCTGATTTCAAAGTAGCTCGATCTAATTCAAAAATTTCCCCTAATTGAGAACGCCTCGCATATTTTTTTACAGTAGCAGGATCAGAATAACTTACTCCATTAAGTTCGCCACCATAGAACTCCACCGTTACCCCTACCTGTTCAACACTATATTTGGATTCTGCTCTTCTAAAAGGAACGTCCGCTCTCACAATTCCCTCTTCATCTACCAAAACAACCGGAAATGTTTCAAAAAAAGTAGGCATACGGCGTACAAAAAGCTCACGTCCTTCTTTATCTCTAAAAACGGGATGTCCTAACCAGCCAACAGCTATTCCATCCCCATTGTCCATTGAGCCCGCTCTGAATAATCCCCCTTTTGCCGGATTATTACCAATATAATCATAAAAAGCTAATTTTTCGGGAATTTTAGACCAAGCTTCTGATAAACTAAGATTTTCGGCTAAACCATTGCTAACTCTTCGATATATTTCTTGCTGAAAGTATCCCTGATCCCACTGATAACGAGTAGGCCCGAATAATTCGATTGGGGTCGTTGCTGACCCATACCACATAGTTCCAGCAACTACGAAAGCTGCAAAAAAAACAGCAGCGATACTACTGGAAAGTACAGTTTCAATATTGCCCATACGTAATCCTTTGTATAGACGTTGAGGCGGACGGACACTAAGATGGAATAAACCCGCTAATATACCCAATGTACCCGCAGCAATATGATGAGAAGCTATTCCCCCCGGAACAAAAGGATCAAAACCTTCTGCACCCCATGCTGGATTTACAGCTTGTACTTTTCCAGTTAGTCCATAAGGATCGGATACCCATATACCAGGACCATACAAACCCGTTACATGAAATGCGCCAAAGCCAAAGCAAGCCACCCCTGCAAGAAATAAATGAATTCCAAAGATCTTGGGCAAATCTAAAGAGGGTTTTCCCGTCCGCTCATCAGAGAATATTTCTAGGTCCCAATATACCCAATGCCAGATCGCTGCCAAGAAACACAAACCAGAAAACACAATATGTGCACCTGCCACACCTTCATAACTCCAAATACCCGGATTTGTTACAGTTCCTCCTGAAATACTCCAACCACCCCAGGAATCCGTTATTCCTAAACGAGTCATGAAGGGAATGACGAACATACCTTGTCTCCACATTGGATCCAGAACAGGATCAGAGGGATCAAAAACTGCTAATTCGTATAAAGCCATCGAGCCAGCCCAACCAGAAACTAGAGCTGTGTGCATTATATGCACCGCAAGTAATCGACCCGGATCATTCAATACGACAGTATGAACACGATACCAAGGTAAACCCATGGAAATACCCCTTTAGCAAAGAAAAATAGACACGATGTCGCTTTATTTTATCGCATTGGAAAAGACTATCCATATCCTATGTACCTAACCCTTCTAGGGGATTCTGTGTCAGAAAGTGTTAATATTTATTTCATTTCATTAAAAATAAGAAGGCAATTCTGTTCATAAGAAGAAAGAGAAGCAGATCTATTCTATACTCGATAAGTGCCAATATGCAATGGGTAACTTGGCCAATTTTCAAAAATGAAGAATAGATCCCTACCCCTCTTTGTTTATCATTTGAATCGCCGATTCCTTTTTCTTTATTCAATCTGTCTTACCTTCTTTATACGTATAACCTTTCAATCTATGTATTATTTCAATCTACGTATTAATATAATCTATATTATTCATATTAATAGAATCTATAGTATTCATATAGAATAAGAATAAAAATGAAGACAATAAACTGCGGATTCTTTCTTTCTCTTCTATTCTTACGTTTCCATATTAAAGTGTAGTTTTCTTACTTAAATTTAATAATATTAATCTAATATGCCCATTGGTGTTCCAAAAGTACCTTACCGGATTCCCGGAGATGAAGAAGCGACTTGGGTTGACTTATACAATGTTATGTATCGAGAAAGGACACTTTTTTTAGGTCAAGAGATTCGTTGCGAGATCACGAATCATATTACAGGTCTCATGGTATATCTCAGTATAGAAGATGGACTTAGTGATATTTTTTTGTTTATAAACTCCCCAGGCGGGTGGCTAATCTCAGGAATGGCTATTTTTGATACGATGCAAACGGTGACACCAGATATATATACAATATGCCTTGGAATAGCCGCGTCCATGGCGTCCTTCATTCTACTTGGAGGAGAACCCACCAAGCGTATAGCATTCCCTCACGCGAGGATTATGCTTCACCAACCCGCTAGTGCTTATTATCGGGCAAGGACACCAGAATTTTTACTAGAAGTAGAAGAGTTACACAAAGTTCGCGAAATGATTACAAGGGTTTATGCACTAAGAACAGGCAAACCCTTTTGGGTTGTATCCGAAGACATGGAAAGGGATGTTTTTATGTCAGCAGACGAAGCCAAAGCTTATGGACTTGTCGATATTGTAGGGGATGAAATGATTGACGAGCACTGCGATACTGATCCAGTGTGGTTTCCAGAAATGTTTAAGGATTGGTAGTGTCCGGATTTCTTGTAAAGTTATTTCAGACCCAAATTAGGGTTTTCTTCGATTTAATAGAAAATAGAAATAGAAAGACTTCATGATGATCAATCATCAGGTTAAGATGGATCTAAACCAATCCATTTTTTTCTATACACATACAACATGCCGACGGTTAAACAACTTATTAGAAACGCAAGACAGCCAATACGAAATGCTAGAAAAACGGCCGCGCTTAAAGGATGCCCTCAGCGTCGAGGAACATGTGCTAGGGTGTATGTGCGACTCGTTCAGATCATAACTTCAAACAAATAAAAAAAATTTGGAAGTATCCATGATTAGTACCAATGAATAGGATATAGCTTTTCTATCCTAGATTTCTATGGTATATGGAATTTTTGGTTTCCTTTGGTGCAAATCCAATTATCTAAATTGGAAATAAGAAGCAATTCCCCCATTGGTAGCAAATTGTTATCCATTAAGCGGAGGAAATAATAATAAAAAGGCTTATGCTCCTTTATCTTAAAAGAACGGACTAACAGGGTCAGCTACTTAGCCAACTTTCATAATTAAATACCGTCACTGTATGGATAACTCTTATTGTGAAAAGAGCTATTTACTCTATAATGGATAGGTAGAGCCAAAGAATGTGAACTATACAAGTTCACAATACCTTTTGATGAAAGAAAGGGCTCCGGTGTATAGAGAGGGCCTTACCGTTTAAAAGGGAACCATAGAAACGATGGAACCCACTATTTTTTTAGTATCGTTAGAATTAATTTGTTATTTCGCATAGAAATAACTGAACGGAGTGGAATAAAAAATCGTGGTTGGGAAGGTTACTATAGCAAAAGCCATTGGAATTAATATTTTATATATCGGAATAATTCGTTTTGTTATTAATGGAAAAAAGGATGGCTAAAAGAAGAGAAATAATTAGTTATTCATTAAGGTTAATTTGATTCAATGACCAGAGTTCCGCGAGGATATATAGCCCGGAGACGACGAACAAAAATGCGTTCATTTGCCTCAAACTTTAGAGGGGCTCATTTAAGACTTAATCGAATGATTACCCAACAGGTAAAAAGAGCTTTTGTTTCCTCTCATCGAGATAGAGGTAGGCAAAAGAGGGATTTTCGTCGTTTGTGGATCACTCGGATAAACGCAGCAACGCGGATATATAAAGTATTTGATAGTTATAGTAAATTAATACACAACCTGTACAAGAAGAAATTGATTCTTAATCGTAAAATGCTTGCACAAGTAGCTGTATCAAATCCAAATAATCTTTACACGATTTCCAATAAAATAAAGATCATAAATTAAAGGGATAAATAAAGTAATATACTGGAATAATAAAAACCGAATTCCCGGAGAGGGAACTCCGGGAAGATACAATAAATTAAGATTAAGTGGTAGGAATCAACGGGCAGGATTACTTTCTTTATAATATATATAGGTCTGGACCTTTCGAATAAAACATCAACAATCGGAACTTAAGTTCCGATTGTTGTTTCTTAAATTTTGGTTGTAGTTTCTTAAGTTTCGATTGGAATTGTACTTTTCCGTTAATTGAGGAATATGTCGATTTTTTCTAGGTCTAGAACCCGTAATTATTGAAATTGACTGGGCTTGAAATTGCTTTTCGTTCTCATAGTTACGAAACGGTAAGAAAGATAAAATACGAGCCTGTTTTATAGCAAGAGTAATTAATCGTTGTTGTTTCAAGGTTAATCTATTTATTCGTCTAGATAATATTTTGCCTTGTTCACTAATAAATCTATTAATTAAACTCATGTTTCTATAATCAATTCGATCTCCCGGGCCAATCCGAGGACGCCTACGAAAAGGTTGTTTAGATTTACGAAAAGGTTGTTTGAATTTACGAAAAGTTTGCTTGGATTTACGAAAGGTTTGCTTGGATTTATTAAAAGTGTGTTTGGATTTACGAAAGGGTTGCTTAGATTTAAGAAAAGGTTGTTTAGATGTATACATGATTTATTCCTTATTTAAAATTTTAAAATTGAACAAAAAAAAATTCATTTATTTATTTTATTATTTTATGAATTTAGGATCCAGAAGAAGTAGTCTTTCTTTGATCCATATCTTATTTAATTAATCTTATAGTATATGAATACCCTCTATACATATGAAATAATATCTACCGGAAATCAGATGAGTTGATTTGTATTTTATACTATATTTTTTATATATTAAATATAAAGTTCTTGCTCTTTCTGTTTTTTGGAAAGATCGAACACACGATGGATGTTCCTATTTCTTTATTTCGTGATGAGTCGTATGCTTGCGACAATAACGACAAAATTTTTTGAATTCTAATTGTCGGGGTGTATTGTGGCGATTCTTTTGAGTACTATATCTAGAAACCCCCGTCGATTCCTCATTGGCACCTTTTCGAACACAACTGCTGCATTCCAAAATAACCCTGATTCTAACATCTTTCCCCTTGGCCATGAACCTCCTTTTCTGTTTGGATTGACTTAACTAAATTCTTCTACTTATTCTTTTATTCTTCTATTTTGAATCCGAAGAAGAAGAATAAAATCCATTAGAATAAATTTTTTGAATTCTTAAATTAAGTAATAAAAAATAAAGAAATAATTAAAGAATACAATCCTTGTCGAATTAGCAAAGATTTTGCTTCGAAACCCTTTCATTTAATTAGTCAGCCCAGCCTTTTTCTATGCTCTGATTTCTGAGGCCTGTTTAGCTTGGATACCACTTTAAATTGAATTTATTTTTTTTTTTCAAAATAGAATTTACCAAATTTTTCATAACTCTGAGGTTCAAGCCAATCCATCTTTTCTTTCTTTTTCCTTCCGATACTAAATAAAAGGATTAAAAAGGGTCAAATTTTGTCATGTCACAAAGAATTCTATTCCTCAATTAAAAAAAAGGGAATGACAAAGCATCTGGAAATAAACGATTAATTTCTATCAATAAACCTGCTAAAGCACCAAACCATAGAGTACTTAGCACGGGTGCTACAGAGAGATATGTTTTTATATCCCGCATTGAAAATCCTCCTTCCTTGTTGGAATACATATATGATCAGAAACTCTTGCCCAAGATTGTTATGCTATATATAAAATGAACCATATAGACGAAATTTTATTGGATTTTAGATGTATATAATTCCTTAATTATATGAGAACAAAAAGAAGAAATGACAGGAGGGTTCTATATAGATAGAGAAATAAGAATAAAATTACAATGTGGAAAAGAAGACAGGAATTGTGTACAATGGCATTGTATAACAATTTGGAAAAGGGATGTAGCGCAGCTTGGTAGCGCGTTTGTTTTGGGTACAAAATGTCACAGGTTCAAATCCTGTCATCCCTACCTATTACTTTTTTATTCTTTTTGGGCAGTAGCGAAGAGATCAATTGAAAGTAAAGTGGGTATAACTTGAATTTGTGGAGACTATACATACGTGAGATACGTTAGGAATAGAAAAATATTTTTTTTTTGAATGAATGAAAGCGCTCTTAGTTCAGTTCGGTAGAACGCGGGTCTCCAAAACCCGATGTCGTAGGTTCAAATCCTACAGAGCGTGATTCCATCTATCTTATGTTGAAGCAGAGTAAAATAATTTAACAAAACAAAATTGAATTGAAACTCGAATTTGACCTCCTCTCTGGTCTGGAGGAGGTCAATAAAAAAAGAAAAATTACTCAATCAAAGATCCAACTGATCCCCACGCCTGTATTGCAAATATGCAGTCACGAATAATCCCGCTAAAGTAATAGGAATTAGGCCTAAGACGATTCCAAATAGAAAAACTTCAATCATTTCGATTTGTTCGAGGTGATAAAAAAAGAAGAGATACGATCTATCCCTAAATATTACTCTAAATTATCCACGAATCTCAATGACCAAGAAAAAAATTAGTAATTTAGTGTGGAAAAGAGTTATAGAATACCAGGAATCTAAAAGAAAGATTTTTTTTCTGACTTATTCAGTCAATTCAAATAAGACGTATCTTGTTCAAGCCAATAAATAGAGCTGGGGTTATAGTTAAAGCAGCTAGTAGAAAACCGAAATAACTAGTTAAAGTAAGCATGAAAGAATTAATTTCCTTTTATTTTTTTTACTACACTACATATGTTGGTAAAGCACTTACCTAAGTTATGGGAAATTCATAATTCATCAGTCAGTTATTTTAGAGAATACTAAAAAATAAGATAGAGTGAGATACGGAAGTGTAAAATAAAGTGGATTCATCAGATGATACATGAGTCCCTAATTCCGAATCAAGAGATTGTTATTTTT